GCAAGACTCTCTTTCTCAAAGGCTCTGTTCATGCGAACCCCAAAGAGTCACTTGTTTTACACTATCTATCATCTGGCATCTCGGTGCAGTCCTACAGCTCATAGCCTATCTTACCGCAACAAAAAGATTGTAGGTAGGCCTTCATATTCGAAGCGCTTCCGGAAGGCATTGCTTCCTTCACCAATCATAACCCCGGTAAGATGGGCTTCCGCGGATCTAATTCATTACATACCTTTGCAAAGAAACCACGGTTGATCTGTGATTCTCTCATGGGGAAGGTAGCAAGCTTGATTGGTCTCCCTTTTCAGAATGGAAACTATTGAAAAGATTCAATCTTGCTCCCACTATTCAAAAGGGAAGACGAAGCGGCTCTGGAAAGCACAACCGTCTCTAGAGATAAATGGGGTCTCCATTGCACTTTATTTTACAGGGGAATAAAAGCAAATGCAGCTCTATTCTCCAAGGGCCCCATCCAGATCTGCTCTCTATCTCGGTAGTCTGGTATGTGTAAGTTATACCAGCCTTACAACTAGATTTAAGGAAGATAACGTCATCATTCATCTTCCATAGCTGACGTAGGCGTTCAGCCAAAGCATCAACCGTTCAGTTGCTGAAAGTATAGAGATAAGCTTTCCCCATAAGCTTACCTTCCCCTTTACTTCGTAACCTTATCTATACCTATACCTTGTAACCCAGGTTACGCTCTTCCCCGGTTCCTTCTATTTAGATTCTTTATTCAAGGCGAGAACTCTTTTCTTTCAGAACCTTTCTTCTCTATCTTTACGGGACGGATATAGTGGGGTCGGATATCAGCCATCTGCCCCATTCTCTTTCTCTTCAACCTTTGAGTAGACCATAGGCGGGACTGAGACTGGGTTTGCCCTACCGCTGCTCCAATAAAATTCTGGTGAATGAGCGCTTTCCTGGGTTCACTAGAAATGCCATCTATCGCACTGGATTTCCTCACTTCAAACACTATAAGTGAGCCGCTTAGAGTTCCTCCCGGCTTTGATAACTTGAAAGCAAAGGTGAAGATTCCATCTTAGCCAAGGACCCCACTAACCCGCTAAAAGATCTCACCCCTCTTGACTGAGGAACATGAATTGGGTCTATCGTAGCTGGGGAAAGTTATCCAAGAAATTAATTTCGTGGAATAGGAATAGCTCATTTGAATGCCGAAACTCTTCTCTTCTACGTCAGCCTTCGAGCAGAACCCATTTCGAGTCGATAATTCCATAACTCCATCATCCCTCGCCCGTTGACTTGGTTCATAAAATCCTTCAATCTCGTACCTAGCTTTTTCAAAGAATTCCATTTCCTCAAAACTCATTATATTGCCATTCTCGTACCAACAATTGGGGTTTATTCTGTATAACGTACCCCCGGTGAGACAATCTCGTAGTACTCCACTTTGCCATCTAGGATCAATCCTTCCGGCCTTATCACTTCGACTTGTTAGCGTTCTGTTCTTGGAGCCCGTAGAAAGAAAGTATTAGTCGCGGTAGTGCGATAAGTCTAATGCTTTTTATGTAAATATAGTGGTTGCGGTGGCACCAAAGCACCATAGGAAACATTCTCGTCTTTTATTAATTCTTTCTCCCCGTTTGAGAAGTAACCTCCTTACGTTAGTGTAATTAGTTAAGGAGTGCTCCTTTATTAGTTATCTTTGATTCCGAGTGTGTAAGAAGCTCTTTCCTAGGCCATCGCTGCAATCATTTCATAGATGTATCTATTTCTTTGAGTGTAGTATGTCTGGCAGGAGCCCTGAATGTGTCTCTTGTAGCTGGTGTATTCCGTTGTAATGGTAGTCTTTCTTTCTGCTCTATGCCCTATTAGGAGGATGCTTTAAGCAACCTCTTCTCAAAGGGATTAGGCAAAATAAAAAGTTTATGCTTGCCTTGCTGACTCTGATATTTCTTAGAAAAGTGGGCACTATACTAAAGATTAGCTTAAGGCACCGAAGGTGAAGCATTACCGACTCAAGCACGCTTTCCCTGGGGGAGTGAAGGTTCGACGTAGTTGAGAGTAAAAGATCGGGGCGGCTTTTCTCACTCAAAAAAGTAAAAAAACTCCTGCCGCTCCTCCTCTAGCGAGAACAGGGATCGAAAAGGGGGCCGCCCTAGAAACATAGCCTCGTGGGTGTTTGTACTTATGGGTTAGTACAGTAGTGGAAAGCAAATACTACTCCGATTGAGCCCACTTTATTCTAGTACTAGTTAGTATAAGTATAAAAATTTAAAATAAAAAAAAGTATTAATAATAATAAGAATAGTCTCTGCCGAGCCTTATTTACACGCGAGCCTCTCCTGTCTAGTCGACCTCACTACCGCATCGCCTGACCTTCTTGATCGCCATCGCCAGGTTTCAAAGCAGCAAAGAGAGTTTCCGCCACTGTTGGGAACATCAATAGGGGCACCTGTCCTTTTGCATATAGCACTCCATCCTCTCCCCTGGGAAATGCCATCGATCAATTGAAGAACGGTGCGAGCAGCAACTCTTTCTTTCCTTTTTTCTCTGTTGTGGATTGGAGAAAGTATTGGTTTCAGAACCGGATAAGTAAGAAAATAGAATCTTTTGCACCCGGATAACTAATGGATTGACCCATGCCATGCCATTTGAACCCCCAAACTTGTGATATAGCCCTTCGGAAACAAAGGCGTAGGCCTCCGGCGTACAAAGATTTCTCCTAGGGCCGGGTACGCATAATTAGAAGGGCGGCGCATCGTCGACATCAAAGGCATAGGGGCCAAGCCAATTACCCTAGCGAGCGAGCCTTTGGATTGGAATTTACTACTTCTACCCCTTCATGCCCTTGGTTTTGTTGCCTGAGCGTCTGCTCTTGCTGCCTTTTAGTCAAGTCAAGTCATCTTCTTAAGATTCGACATCTTCGGCTGTTGATTCCGATGCGTCTCTTTCTTCGTCTGTTTTTTACTTTTTGCCAGGTAGTTACTATACCTCCTCTCACTTTACCTTGCTCAGTGCCCTCTTCCATGCTCAGGCTCAGACGTACAAAACCTTATTTCAGGCGTCGTCTGGCTGCAAGCGCTTTAGCTAAGCAATCCAGTCCAGAGGGTGCAGGCGAGCGGCAGAGGAATGGTTTGGGTTGGCCAATGCATATTGAAAATACCCATCACTTTTACCAGTACCAGCAGGCTTGTTGAAATCGTTGAGTTCCGTCTACGTCTTGGTTGACTCACTCTGGGTCTCCCAAGGCAGGCTAATTACAAATGTAGTAGGATGGATAAGGGGTCTCATTATGAAGGGAAAGCCTTTATTTATAGTAAACAATCAATCAGTAAAGGTGACACTCTACCGCTGAGTTATATCCCTTCCCTTGCCCACCATCGAGAAATAGAACTGACTAATCCTAAGGCAAAGGGTCGAGAAAGTCAACGCCACTATTCTTGAACAACTGAACAACTTGGAGTCGGGCCTTCTTTTCGCACTATTACGGATACGAAAATAATGGGAAAAATTGGATTCAATTGTCAACTGTTCCTATCGGAAATAGGATTGATTATGTATCACAATTTCATCACTACATCGAAGGCTTTTTTGTAAATATATTGATAAGATAGCTTGGTACCCAAACTGTATCAATGATTGTGATCCTCATTGTGTACATAATTCGTGTTAGGATCTACCAAAGAAATTTTTGGGGTATAGGGCATATAACAAAAGAGTTTCCATTTCTATCGGTCATAAAATAAAAAAAGAAAAAGCAGACAGGAACAGTTTGATTCTCTAAGCAAGCAGGTTTTGGGTTATTGTTTCAGCACCCTAATTCTCTTGTTGGCTTTGATACCATGAAATAAAATAGAGAAAAAGACCTTCAAGAGAGTAAAGAAAGAAAACCATTTTCAAGAGACAAACTCCAGTGAACCACTTTCTTTCCTCCTCTCTTCTTTTCTTCATTCCATTCATTCCCCTTTGAAAGAAGTAAAAAAAAAGAATCTAACGCTCTAGTCTAATTGAATACTTTCAACGCTCATGCTATTTGAAAGAGCTTTCAACATGGAGCCTCCACTCCATAATGTACACAAAGAGTAACGGATCTATGAATATCGTCCTAATTCAGGTCTTGTTCCGCACTTAAATGGATAACTCAAACCCTTACCTTGACCAGTTTGTAGTGGAAAACCTCGATGGCATAATCGTTTATAGTCACTCACTGGAGGAACCCTGAGTACAGTGTTCCGGGTGTAGCAGGAAAAGAAGCTGTACGCGAAACGGTGCTCAGACGAAAGTGCTCTTTCTCGGCCATTGGATCAGCAAGGGTGTGATTCAGATGGATCAAGAGAAGATCAGGTCTGTTGTGGACTGGGAAGTGCCGAAGAAGGAGAGAGCAGGCAGCAGTGGTGAAGCCGGATGCTCGAAGCCATTTTAGATACGGCAAGACAGCTCAGGAAGAGTAGAAAGTTGTCACAACCTAGGGGGTTTGCTTTATAGGAAGAAAAAAAACGTGAGCCTTTTTACAAACTTCTAAAAGGGGGAGAGCGCCGGTTTACTTTTAACGGCAAACGCGGTTATTGCCATCAGAATACTTTGGTTGGCTAAGGATAAAACGTGTTGGCATACCATTTCTGGACGTGGCGGAAGAATCCATAGAATGCGTTGCCTTGATAGCAAAGCCAACTAGCAGAGCCGATGCGAGGATCGGCGGGATGCCCTACCCTAGCTCTCAGTGCGAAGTCTTTGATTCTCTACTGCTTTCTCTAATGCTAGCTCTCGATTGATTGAGTCTAGTCAAAAAACAAACGAGACTTTAGTGGTTCCTGGAATCCATAGGGTCAATAAATGTGCCATGGCCCGCGTAGTGTAGACTATTTTCATTCCACTTTCATATTTCTACACGGTCCTTTCGCGCTACGCTAGGACGCTTATATCCGTTGCTTGCATTCTTCCTTCCTCTCTATTTGATTTGCTTCCTTTGGAGTTTGAGCTTCGCCATCTTTTACAGTGTCCTGTCCCCTTGTCTTTTGCTCTATGGCAGCAAAGGATGCGCCTATTCAGGGCGTTCAAAGCAGCGTGGTAGATCAAGACGGTTATATAATAGGGGAAGCGGCAAGAAAGCATTCGTCAATTCTCGTCAATCAGGATCGGGGCTCAGGCTACCCATGTACAACCTCCATAGATTGCAAAACGGAAGGAGAACTCACTGTCCAAATGGAGGGACAGGGGATCGGAGAGTAGTCAACTCCGGACATCTTTTTCCGAAGAACTCCTCACATGGTCAGTGAAGGTCTAGGACTAAAATATCTACTTTCATTCAACCATTCAACTTTAGAGAAGTCTAGTCTTTATGCGCTGGGGCGCTCATCCGTTACTTCAAGTGCTTTCCCTTGAGCTAATCCTCTTGCAGGAGCTCGGACAGTTCGAGCGTTAGAAGTAGCAGAGTCAAGGTAGCATTCCCTGTTAGCAGTACTCTAGTATTTAGTTAAAGAATTGACTAAGGCCTAGATATCGAAAAAGGGCCTTATTTTCATATGTGTGTGTGTATGCAAGACCGCTCCTGTAGTTCAAGGCAGGTAAGGGCTGCCGCATAGGGGCGGGCTGGCTGTTCATGAGGGGGAGGCACCATCACTCTGTCTCGAAGGCAAGTTAAGTCAAGTGCCAAGTCAGGGTAGTGCATTAAGGAGCTGTGCAACTATCGCATCAGCTAGAGCGGCATTAGGCATTGGAAAGGTGCTTAATTCCGAGAGCTATTTTAGGCTTTCAGAGGGAAAGCAAGATGATCGACCGGCTACAGGAGTTGCAGAGGCTCTCGAACTTTATGTTATCACTATACGATGATTGCTAAATTGGGATCTTGAGGGTTTACAACTCCTTAGAACTCTCTTCAAGTGGAAGGCAGGGGAGATCAAATGGAATAGATAACTCCTCATATTCTTTCATTATGTGCTGCCCCTTTCAAGAGCTAAGCTACTAGACTAAAGTAGTTTATAGCGTCTCGTATGGGACATACCTAGTCTTTCCCCGAATAGAGTACTTAATTATTAATTATTACTTTTTCATAGCAGGCAAAAAGTTCGAAAGGGCTCTCTCATCTGCTATTTGTCCCACTGATTGTGCTCGTCGGGAATAATCCTAATCCGATGCTTGGCACCGGGATGAGCTTCATCAGTTAGAAGAAGGAAGCCACTTATGATCTTCGCTTTTAGGCCAGTTCAAAGTCTAAAAGCCGGTCTTTTGGGATTTCTTTTTGCAAGTTTGTTATCGGCTTTCATTTAACTTTAAAAAAGTATAAGTACTTCTTTCCTCGCTTTTGAACGCTTTCTTTCCGTTTGTCACTCTTTTTATCAGCTGGAGCAGGAGGCAGGAATCTTTCTATTTGAACAGGCTCTTACCTCTGTCCCGCTCCGTGGGCTTCTATACTCTTCGGGAGAAGGAGTGCTCTCCTATCTTTTGATTAGGAAAGCGCCACTCGTAGTATGTTGACGCTATCTATCCTTCCAGCGCATGCTACTTGTTGGTTAATCAAAGCTTATATTAATTTCTTAGGCCCCAAGCCGAGCTCTCATGAGACTTCTGGAACCCGACGACCCGTCGTTCGTACCCGGCCACGGCTTTCACCTTGATTCCCATTTGGTTGATGAAGGCGAAGTTGATTCCCATATCCTTAAAAGGCGCTTTATCTTGTTCTATTCTACTGTTATATATGGTTGAAAATGGTCAAAGGGTCTCCTAACCTAATAGATCTCATTCATAGGTCTCACGGAATTGAATTCAACTTGTGCTGCTTTCCCTCTCTTGGAGTGGAGCTCTCAGTTGATGAGAACTGGCCTTGTGCTTTCGCTCCATCTCCCGTGACATACCTTTGTCTTGAACCTGTTGTCTTTTACCAACTAAAACCACTAGCGGGTCTCTCGTCTATGGAATGGACAGCACCTATACCCGATTCCTAAACTCCAGCTCCTGCTCATGAAAGTGAAGATTTTGATGTCCACACGGCTGAAGGATCCAATAGTGAATTCTTCTTTTCTTTACTCAATGCTGAAGCTGGTTCTGAAGGATCAAATAGGTCATGGCTTGGGGAGTCATTGAAACCAAGACTTTAGGTTTAGTGTATATTAAAAGAACAGAGGAAGGAGCCTAGCCTATTAGATTAGAGTATTCGGCCTAACTCACAGGAAGATCTAAAGGCTATTAAATAGTCGCCTAAGCAGACGATGGACGAGACTCTGGAAGAGTGTCTTTCTGCTGAGGTTGCTTCTGACGGGCTTGTGACCAACTCGGTAAAAACCCCTAGTGAAAACTATGTCTGTATAACCGCCGCTTCAAATCAATTGAATCAATGCAAGCAATGCTGTTCCCACATGCCTATTCATTCCTATTTGATTGGATTCCTCGGTTCATGTTATGCCTTAGATGGAATAGCCTGTTTTTCTAGCTATTAGTTTCCTTCATTCAGGTATGGTGGCAGGGAATACGAAGTTCGAGTAGGCTTCGTCGGTTTGAGAAGGTGAACGACGAATCCGAGTGATCGAAGGTTCAAGTACTGAGCTAATATTCAAACGTCTATTCATGTGAGAACTTCTTGCGCCTTTGGTTGACAGCACCTTAGTCAGTAAGGGAGGGAGGTGGCTATTAGATAGGGACTCCGGAAGTTCATGGGAAGAGGTTAGTGGAAGAGATCATCTTTCCGGGGTTGGAGTCACCGAAGTGGACGATAGGCTAGTGCACGTAGACCAAAGCTTAGTGGAGAGACCATACATAGGCCAGTTCCAAGGCCAGGTTATCAAAAGGGGTCGATGGCAGGTTCGATTACGGGGAAGTCAATAATCAATGATTATGCGGAGGGTCCTGCGGTCACTTTGCCCTCTGATAACTAGTAAGAATGATGTATGGAATCATAATCGCCTATTAAAGAACTAGGGCAAAAGGAACAACTGTAATAGAAAGCCAATCCCTTTCCCCTTTCTCCATTGAAAGCTTTCTTCCTGACCTACAGGGAAGGCTAAACCGAAAGCGCTACAAAAATATCTATTATGAACAGGAGCAGGACTAGTCATACCAATTGCAGGAAAAATATCAATCAAAAACGGGGAAAGCCAACGATCGCCATCATATCTTCATATTAGATTAGGTCTTACAGTGGAAACCATCACAAATCATAGGTTGTATCGAGATCCTTCCTTTTTAGCAAACACCCATTTGCAACCAATTTCTCTCTTTCCATGTGGTAACTGAACCAACTCCCAAGTCTTGTTCTTGTGAAGTGACAGAGTCCCCCTGACCCATAGCTTTTTCCCACTCTACACTATCTGCATGTATGACAGCTTCTTCATAGGTAGTAGGAATTTCTTCTTCAGTAACTGGAAGTGCATAAGTCACCATATCATTTAGCCAAGCTGGCTTTCGAGCGTTTCTTTTGTCTTTGTAGTTGCAATAGGTCCACCTTGCCGTGTAGGCTCTTGGGTTGGAGCATCTGCTTCAATACTCATGTCCTCATTAATTGAATCATCTGAATCAACTGTAGGACTCACTGGATCAACTAGAGCTTCATCACCATTTTCCTTGAACTCCACCTGCTTCAAACTCTCTATGGTCATTCTCTGCTCTTGATAATCTTTCTGCTTATTCTGATTAACCATAACAGCCTCATCAAATGTCACATCTCTGCTTACAACAACCTTCTTCACATCAGGACACCATAGCCTGAACCCCTTCACACCATCATTAAATCCCAAGAAAACCGCTTTCTTGGCTCTTGTATCAAGCTTGCTTTCCCTGACATGAAAATAAGCAGGACATCAAAATATATGTAAGTAGTGATAATCAGTAGCAGGTTTTCCAGACCATACCTCCATGGGCGTTTTGCCCTCATTTGCAGCAGTAGGCAACCTGTTGATGAGATGGCCTGCATATGAAACTGCCTCAGCCCAAAACTCTTTGTCTAATCCAGCATATGACAACATACACCGAACTTTCTCCAGTCAAGTTCGATTCATGCGTTCTGCCACCCGCGGTGTCCCTTTAACTGTGAAGTCTCTCACAATGCCCTCATCTTGACATAACTTCAAGAATGGATCAGACTTGTATTCACAACCATTGTCTGACCTGAGCCTCTTTATTTTTCGACCGGTCTGAGTCTCAATCATCTTCTTCCACTTCACAAATACATCTAAGACTTCATCTTTATGCTTCATGGTGTACACCCCTAGAGAAGTCATCAACAAAAGATAAAAAGTAGCGCTTACCTCCCAAAGATGTAGTTTTGGTAGGTCCCGGTGTGAACATAATCTAGAGTACCTTTAGTCTGATGAACTGCAGTACCAAACTTAACTCTAGTCTGCTTTCCGTTCACAAAATTCCAATTTGCAAGTCTTTGCACCTTTCAACAAACCTTGCTTCACCAATCCCTGCATTGCTTTCTCACCAGCATGTCCAAGACGCATATGCCATAATCTGGTAGTGTCTGCATCATCACCATCTCTGACAACATTCACTTCTGAACCCTTCTTGTCTCTAGTCTTCAGCTTGGGACAATCTTTCTTTCCAATGCGCGACAAAAGGCACACTCATCTTTTGCAGGAAATTTACCTCTTGACTTGGAACGAGATTTACCTCTTTTCCCACTAGGCTTCCTCTCATCAGTTCTAACCCTTACTACAAGTGCTTCACCTGACACATTCGCATTTGTAATTGCTTCTCTTTCTTTCGACACTCAGTATTCACCAATGCATTACACACATCATTAAATTCCACATCATTCTTTCCATGCAACAAAGTTGTAATCAAATGTTCATACTCGTCTTAGAAGTAGAAATCGGCTTTGAATAAGAGGATAAACCCCATAAGCAATAGCTGCACTCGTCACTAGCGGCTTCTCTGTCTTTGACTGGAGTGGAGCCCTTGAACTGGAGTTCCTTCAAAAGCACATAAGATGAGTTGAATCGCCGGAAATCGAAATTGGTTACGCAAGCGTCCCACCGCAAGAAAGAAGTGGCTCTTACCCTATCGTCGCTGGAAACTTTCTCCGGTCCAATCAAGTCTGTTT